AACTTCCATCTTGAATGTTGTTTAGTGTTTTTATACGATATCCACGCTTTCTCTCAATTTGTAATTCAATACACAAATTAATAGGTTCTGTTAGGTTAGCTATATGTTGTGTATTATCAACGATTTCCACCGAAGGTGGTAAAATGATGTCTTGAGCAGTTACATATCCAGGACCTTTGAAACAAATAGATGCGTCCCGAGTTCCATACAGATTACTTTTCAATACAATTTCTTTCAAATTCATTAAAATTTCATGTATTGATTCTTGAATACCTACTATGGTAGAATATTCATGTGGTATTTTCTCAGATTTTGCACGTGTGATACATGTTCCCTCTATTTCTCCGAGCAAAATTCTTCGCATTGCAATGCCTATTGTATCTGCTTGACCTTTCATAAGTGGAGACAGAATAAAGCGTCCATAATAAAGACGCTTACTGTCTACCCTTGATTCAACACACTTCCATTGTAGTGTACGAGTAAATACTTTAACTTTTTCTCGAATCATAGTAATATATTTTTATGAAACTCTTGATTTAATTGTTTATTTCTCTTGAAATCTCTTTCTTTAATGTTTCTTTTTAGTTTTACACACGTCTTTTTTTAGGAGCCCTACATCCATTATGTGGCATAGGGGTTACATCCCGTATAGATCTTAATAGTATACCACTTCTACGAATAGCTTTTAATGCCCCATCTCTTCCTAGACCGGGACCTTTTATTATGACTTCTGCTCGTTGCATGCCTTGATCTACTACTGTTTGAATAGCATTTGCTGCTGCAGTATGAGCGGCAAATGGTGTCCCCCTTCGTGTACCCTTGAATCCACACGAACCGGCAGAGGACCAAGAAATCACCCGACCTCGTACATCTGTAACAGTCACAATGGTATTGTTGAAACTAGCTTGAACATAAATAAGTCCCTTTGGTATTTTACGAGGATGTTTACGTGAACCAATACGTCCATTTTTACGTGAACCAATTTTTGGTATAGATTTTGCCATTTTTATTATTTTAAAAAATATAAGTCTGAAATATATGGATATATCCATTTCCTATCAAAAAAGAATTCTTTACTATTGTCTAACTAGTTATTCTATTCTATTGTATTCGATAATTCGATTAATATAGAATACAATTTTTGAAATCAAGCAATAATTAGAATACTTCTAACTATCGACTAAATTCGAATATAGAATCTAAATTTTTTTATTTGTACATTTGGTACTTTCTTTTTAATAGAAAGCCCTTTTTTGTTAAAATATTATCCTTGTCTTTGTTTATGTTTTGGGTTGGAACAAATTACTATAATTCGACCTCGCCTGCGGATCAATCGACATTTTTCACAAATTTTACGAACAGAGGCTCCTACTTTCATATTTTGAATTTAACTCCTTAACTAAAATTTAATGCCAAATTTATATATTGGAAGAAAATAGGTTTTCCTTACATTTTTAACTTATAATTGTGCCTCCTAAAAAAACATGTTAAAGTTAAAAAATAGTCTAATTAAATTAAGTGACTTATACTTCCATTTTTTCCTTTACCGGTCGTATACATGTCCAATTTTTTTGTAAACATAGCCTAGAATCTTATTTAAATTCTATTTCTCTAAAGCAACCTGGAACATACCCTCATAAGTTATTCAGTAATTTAATCTTCATGAATTTTTATTTCTATTCTATTGAAATACTATCACAAAGGTATTCACTACATACACTAAGCTAGGCATCCATTTTCTCTCTACTCCATTTTTTATAATAATAATTTTTTTTTAGAATAAATTTTTTTAGAATAATTAACATAATTTTTTTTAGAAAATTTTTTAGAATTTTTTTTAGAATTTTTTCTAGAACAATTACCATTACGATATATAACATTACCATATATAACATAAAACTTCGCCTCCTATTCTTTCTAATCGAGCCTCTCGATCTGTCATTATACCCCTAGAAGTAGAAAGAATTGCAATCCCCATTCCTCCTAAAACTCTCGGAATTTGTTGATAGTTAGAATAGATTCGTAGACTAGGTGTACTGATCCTTTTTAAATTTAAAAATTCTTTCCTATTTCTTCTTCTTCTATACCGTAGAGTTAAAACTAAAAAGTCTTTGTTGCTTTCTTGATGTTTTCTAACGTTTTCAACAAAACCCTCTCGTAAAAGTATTTTCACAATCTTTTCGGTGATATTAGTAAGTGGTATTTGAACCGTTGTTTTTCTATTCATGTCAGCATTGCGTATCAAGGTTAGCATATCAGCGATAGTATCTTTACCCACGATAGATTATTGCTCCTTACTTTCGATATAATAAACGTGCTCCTGTTTTTTGTTTTTTTTTTTTTTTATTTTTTGATTCAATAAAATATCTAATATTGAATATGAGAATATAATAATAATACTATATATATATAGAAAATATTATTCTAATTAGTCTAATCAGTATAATGTAAATCTATAATATAGAATATTCTAAAACTAAAAAAAGATAGAAAGAAAATGAATGACCTATTATAAACTATATAGATAATCTTATATCGAATTCAGAATTCTATTTTTTTTTTTTTTACTTTATACAAATAGAATTCTGAATTCGAATTTTTATTTTGAATCTATCTATATATTCAATTCCATATATATATGGATTTCATTCCTTTTTCTTTTTTTTTGATCTATTATTATTATTTCGTTTTAAAAATATTTATTAAAAAATATAATGACTTACTATTTCTAATAACTTATCAATATGTATACTTTTCATATTTATAAGATATAATCTGAATATAAATATTCATAATTATAGAATAATCATTACACAAGTAGATAAGGTATATATGTGAGATCTAATAGATTTCTGAATCTATTTCACTTCTATTCAAATATATTTCCTTCCTATTCATTCCAGTCCTAAATAATATATCTATATTACGATCTCGTATTATAATACCTCGGGTGCTAATGAAACTATTTTAGTGAAATTTAACTGTCTCAATTCTCGGGCTATTGCGGAAAAAATTCGAGTTCCTTTTGGATTTCCTTCTTTATCAATGAGAACCGCCGCATTATCATCATACTTTATTATTATACCATTACTACGTTTTAGTTCTTTACAAGTACGTACAATTACAGCCCTGATCACTTCAGATCTTTCTAAAGATGAATTTGGTACTGCTTTTTTGATTACAGCAACAACAATGTCACCAATATAAGCATACCGTCGATTACTAGCTCCTATGATTCGAATACACATCAATTCGCGGGCTCCGCTATTATCGGCTACATTTAAATAGGTTTGAGGTTGAATCATATCATTTTTTTTCTATCTTTCAGTCAAAAAATTGAAGTAAAAAAAATATTCTGTGTTCAAAAAAAAAAAAAGAAACCAACAATTACCATTTTTTTTCATAGTAAAGACCTATTTCGTTCTAATGATTATTCTGAAAGAATGAATTGCGTTCGTATAGGCATTTTGGATGCCGCTATTGAAATAGCCTTTCTAGCTAGATTTTCAGGGACCCCTCCCATTTCATAAAGTATTTTGCCGGGTTTAACGACAGCTACCCAATATTCGGGAGATCCTTTTCCCGAACCCATACGCGTTTCGGTAGGTCTTACTGTAACAGGTTTGTCTGGAAATATGCGTACCCATATTTGCCCACCTCGGCGAACATTTCGTGACATTGCCCGTCGCCCTGCTTCTATTTGTCTAGATGTGATCCAAGCGGGCTCAAGTGCCTGAAGAGCATATTTTCCGAAGGAAATTTTATTACCTCGATAGGCTTTTCCTTTCATTCTTCCTCGATGTTGTTTACGGAATCTGGTTCTTTTGGGGTTATAGTTGATGGTTATTTCTCAATTCCATCTCTATTACAGAACCGTACATGAGATTTTCACCTCATACGGCTCCTCGCGAATAAATCGATTCAAAAATATTGAACCAAAAAAATAAATTAAAATTCAATTAAAATAGAATACAATCGCGGGATTTTTTGACATTTCATAGAATTCATTTTATCTATTAGAAATTTGTATATCTTGCTTTGATATAGAACAAAATATGGATTCTTATAGACCCTTTTTGCTATCCATATCTAACTAGATAATGTTGTTTTGATAGAAGGTTCTAACGAATCCATATTTGTCTTTATTCAAAAAAATCCACATTTTCGCGGGCGAATATTTACTCTTTCATTATAAATTTAAGATGTAATGTTGGGTTAGTCCACAACTCCTCAAAAAATAATGAATTCTTAGTTCCGTCCGCCATCCCATCTAATGAATCAGTAAGATTATTAAATTGAATCTAATCTTAGGTATTCACAGGTTCCATCGTTCCCATCGCTTTTCGATTTATGGTTAGGTCTAAATTCTACAATGGAGCCTCTTTAATATTAAAAAGATTTTATTTTCATAAAATTTTCTTATTTATTTTATTCTTTTTTGTTGAATCAACCTTCTCAGTTTTATTGATTCGCAGCTCTTGATTTGTGTATTCTAGGAATATATATTCATCCATATATGGATGAATTTAGAATATTGATGCTTTATTACACTACCTTTTATGAAATGACCCATAGACCTTTACATAGTAGAATTCTATATCATTGATATCTTTATTTTTCTATCTTTCTTTCACCCCTTCATTTATCTGTATATTCTTATTGCTTTACAACTAATAATCAGATTCTTTTTTATTTCAGTTGCTATAATTATATCACCACATAGATCTTTATTTTGATTTTCTATTTTCCGCGGTTCTTTATATCCAGATAATGGTAAGCGATGAGTAGGTTATTAATTCTTTAGTAATTAATTCTACGAATTCTTGTAGAAATTTAACCACTCTAAAAAAAAAACCAACGAGTCACACACTAAGCATAGCAACTCCTTCACTATAAAATGATTAATCAATTTTTTTATTCAATCTTATAAAATTTGTCATTTCTTTTTTGGGAATAAGAATGTAGTAAGAATTCGTCATTTTTTCTTTTATCAAAAGATG